CCGGGCCATGCTATTCCATGATATTGGAAAAATGGCAGCGTAACATGTCTATTATAATCGTCGTCGAAAGCAGGGCTGTCGGGATATGGAGGGAAAGCGTTTCAATAGGAGCCCTACTTCCTTCAGTAGCAAACATCTCTAGAGTGAAAGGGCGGAGCGCACCTGTCGGTACTTCAGTAGGACAATTTCCTCGTCACTTCTTTCGTCTTTCCGACGGTAGGGCGAGGAAAGGCTACTTCAATGACGGAAACGTCATAGGGTCGAAATTCCCGTCGGAAGCTAAAGCGAAAGCGTCGCTCGTTGAAAGCCGGGAGAAAAAGCGAAAGCGTCGCTCGAAACGGCCCGTCGATAGGGTCGACGGGAATTGCGACGGTATATTCGCGAAGACGCAAAGCATCACTTTTCAAAAGGAAGGAGTGAGGAGAGCGAAGTGAGGAAGACATCCATAAACCCGGAAACTAAACGAGAGTCTCGTTCCCGCAACCACTGTCGGTACTTTGCTTCGTCATAGTGACGACGTGGGGGACGTCGCGCTTGAATTGAAGTGGCGCCTTTTGAATATGAGTGGGGCTCCTAGGTGGCGCGTTCGTGGAGCCAAACCGAAGGAAGAGCAAAAGGAAGGTTGGGTGCGTCGTGGGGCGAGGCCATCCGGCCTCGAATAGGAGGGGGCGTCAGCTCTGGATCCCGCCTGCTTGCAGAAATGAATGGATCAGAAGGGGGGCTGGGTTCGATTTCCGGGCCGGGCGCGGGAGGTAAAGGCCAGAAGAAGAAGAGAAGTGCGCCTTCCCGGTGACGGAAGAGGAGAAAAAGGTGCTGTCATCGAGCGAGACCAGTTTCCCGAGGCGTTGGAAATGGAAATAGACGACCGGCTCAGAGAATCACTGGCGTGGTTTCCCCCTCCCCATCGTTTCGCCAACAAAGAAGTCATCCGTCGACGTCGACGATTGACCATTCCTTCCCTACCGAGCCGCCTCTCTTCGCCATTCGATTACCGTCACCTCTGCCTTCCCTTTTTTAGGAAATACCGACGGCGCCCTCCTTTCCGAGATTTTCACTGACGAAAAAAGAAAGACTGTGAAATGAAAAAAAAAGAATACTTCGTCTGTGATTTTCTCGGCCCCGACGGGAGTTTACTCGACCCATTCTACGGGATCCCGCACTGCTCGACGTGTGCGACTCCGTATGAAGACCTCCTTCCCTTTTGCTCTGCCCACTCTCCGTTCACACGGTTATCAAAGCGGAGGAAGGGTGGGCAGCAGGTACCACGAGCCCTCTGTCCCACACATCTATCGACGATGCAAGTGTAGTTCACCGGTTCCACCGAATGCTCCGAGCGATCGGCAAAGATCGTGTGAGTGTGCAGTTATGCTTCGGATGCTTCGCCATGTTTCCGATCGACCCAGTTCCCGTTCTTTTCCGGTGCACTCGCTTTGTATCTCCGACACACGACGGAAGGACGCGGTGGGAAGGAAGCAGCCCTAGCCTCTGTCCGGCCGATCATTCCGCTGGCATCTCGCATTCACGCCCCCGTTTGACTGCCGCTCGGGGATGTAGTTGTAGATACGTGAGTCGTCAGTGGGTCGTTGGCTCCACCTGTTATCTCCTTATACGACATGCTGTTGTCGTCGCCATATTCAAAATGTCACTTAGTCATATCTGCCTCGCTGCGGGTCAGCACCTCCGAAAGTGAAGGAGGACTTCATTCAGTGACTCCGCGATCGCCCTCTGAACGATCAGAATAAGGTAAAGCTTGAAGATAAGTTTTGTACTCTATTAATTTCTCAGTCCCTCTAGTCGGGTGGGCGCCGGCCGGTCTTTCGGCCGGATCCCCCTGAAAACCGTACGTGCGGGTCTCCCCGCATGCGGCTCACGCCATTCGAGGTGGCCCAGCCCAGCATTCATTCGCAAATCCTTTGTCGAAATTGAGACTGCTCGACCTCGGAAGCGGAGTCGCGTGTAGGCAGCGCTGTCTGTCTACCGTTGACTCGGTATATTCCTGCGATCCATTGGCTCGCTCCCTCCCTCTTTTTCCGACGAATGAATGAGCCGCTCGGACCTTCCATTTCCGTCAAATGACCCGGCCTCCCCTGGCTCTTCCACCGTCCGGGCTCCCTTTCCTCCCTATGCTCCCCCGGCGCAGGCCTACCACGCTTCGCGCCTGCGGCGTTTTCGCCAGACGGTCTTTGCCAGTAGTGCCATCCTCCCCGCAGGCTGTCTGTATGGGTGGGTTGTCCCGTCGCTGCTACGTTCTTTCCGGCGCTATGTCTCCCAAAAAAGAAAGTGGTTGACTTGGACAGCAGGCGGGTTACACGTTCCACTGTGCCGACGATGTGAGGTGCAGGTGGTGATGATCACCCCGGGGTATGCGCGGGAGCCCGTCGACGGGCACTCCAGGACCCGCCAACGCTCGTGAAAACCCAGGGTTTTTCCGGAAAGCGCCTCCATTCATCCGACCGGATGTGTGGATAACGAGGCCACCTTCACAACCTTCTCCCTTCGAGACCGGAACAGACGGTAGGGCGGTTCGCGTCGAGTTGCTCGACGCGCCCCGTCTGCCCGGTGCTCATGACGCGCTACGGAACCCCCACCCTGCCGGGGGACCGCGCAGGGCAGGGAGGGAGGCATAGGAGCCTACTCAGCGTCAGCGGCTTCGTGCCGCACTGGAGTGATCCAATATGTGGTTCCGCACGTTCCACCACTTCTCCGTTCATTTCCAATACTGATCGTGAAACACCATGAGCAGCAGGATGTTGAGGTCCGGAATTCGAAGTGAAATTCTTGATTTGCCCGTTCCTAGTCGTCATGGGAAAGAGACGGTGCTTGCGAAAAGCGCGAGAGATATTATTCCCCTAGATCCAGTCCAGTACCACCGGTGGTTGTACTCAAAATGCATCTCCTTCGCCCGCGCGCGTCTACCTGGCTTGCCGCCGTCGCATGCAAGCGAAGCGCTATTGGCGGCAATGGAGAGCTCACTGAGCGATGATTGATGCAGTCAGTCAAGTGCCCTCTACAGTTCCATTCCGAAGGATCATGGCGCCCCGGAACCATGACATCCAGCAGCTGCAGCATCTTCGTCGCGTGCGACGAGACTTCTATGCCGGCCTTCCTTCCCGGCTCTGTGTTGAAAAAAAGCGGCAGCTAAAGCAAATCGAAAGCATTTTTCTTTTTTTTTTCTTTGCCAACCTACCGTTCCCACGTCGGTACCGACGCAACCGTTCCGCTGTAGCGCTTTTCGACAGTCGAAAGAAGAGTGGTCTCGTCAGAAGTGGTGGTGATAAGAAGCGCGCTATCCTCTTTGTCGTCGAAAGAAAGTGAGTAAGCGTATACTTCCGATTAGAAAAGTCAGCAGCGTAATGACGCCGGCCTGTCGAAGTGACGTCCCCGACGAAAGAATAAAGTCATGAATGCCAGTGTCCCGGAATAGAACATATGATTGATTGAATGAAGTGGCTGGCGTGGCGAGAAAAAGAAGTGTTGGTCCCATGCACCATGCCTGCAGCCTGCTCTTGTCATGCAGGCTCCCCACGCTGAATAACATGGGGGCTGTTTGCCTTTGGTAAAGATGGGGAACACCTGCTCGCTGACCCCTCTCTTCCTTCCTATGGACGACCAAAAGCAGGGTGCTCCCTCTCTCTCATCTATAGGGCAGGGCGTATGACGACGTCGATTTGCGGCAGTCGACGGTCTGTCTTGTATGACGCGAGCGACATTGCCCTATTTCGTCCCACCGACGGCCTGTTCGAGTTCTGGCAGGGCTCCTGTTCGAGATAAGCGGGAGCAGGCGATGGAATCCCTCCACCCTCCAAAAAGGGGAGTCCGAAGGGCAACCGTGCAGAATGCAAGGCGTGTGTGGAAGCGAGCAGGCAGGAATGAAGGCTGCGAACGATACACGTCTCGTCTATTACCACCTGGCGTAGTGGTGCTTCGACCACATAAATCGAAATGACGGAAGGAAGAAATGCGACATTCTATCTCTCCGAAATGAAAAAGAACTGACTGAGGAACCTTCCGCTCGTCGGCGGCCGTCGGAACGTCGATTCGACGTGACGTGGAAGGAAGAATGCATGAACCACGGCAGAGGAGAAAGGACGGATCACCTGCCGATCTTTGATCCAACAAAAAAAACTATGCCAGAAGAATAGGATGTAAAGATTGACCGGTACAAAAGCCATCTCCATCAATCAATCTACGCTCATTGAGGAGACGGTGACATAGAAAAAAAAATGGGGGGCGAACGAAAGAGATGTGTGGCTGAGGGGAGGAGAGAAAGAACGCATGCATTGAGAATCCTTCTGTCGGAGGTTCGAGAATCTATGATAGGAAGGACATCTGACGGCTGACGGAAGAAGTAGACGGAAGTCCATTACTGAAAAGTGGTGATCTCATCTCGTCGTCGCTTGCTGGGAGAGAGGAAGCTTCCGGACCACCTTTTCCAGCCATTCCGCGAGCGATCACTCAGCAATGATACCGCCGGCCGGGAATGACGTACCTATCCCTTACGGGAATCGAACCCGTGTCTTCGACATGAAAAGACGATGTCCTAACCACTGGACGAAAGGGACCAAAAAAAAAGCAATTCTTCATATACCTCAGCTCCGAGAATCGAAATGGTTTGTTTTGTTTCTATACGAAATTCGACGATTTAGTTTGTGTTCATGTTGGCGATTTCTGATGTGAATTCGGCGGGTCGTCCCCCTTCCTACGGGTTCCCCACCGACCCAGTGACACATCAACCACGCCCCTTCCTTTTCTCCGATCATAAAGCCCCTGATCCCGTCTCTTTGTCTTTTATCCCCCCGTCCCGTTCTTCCCACGTACAGTTTCAGTTTAAAACTTTCCCTTTCCTCACGAACCTACGATTCCGAACTGGAATTCCCAGCTCCCGTAAGTACGGCAACTCTGATCTCTCGCGTCGAACTAGAAGCAACCGAAACAGGGAATTTCTCGGAGCCCAGCCGATCGCCTTACGCACGGTATTCGTTCCTTCCTCTCTCATTTACCTGACGAGCTTTACGGAAGGCAATACGAGAAAGCACCTTCTCTTTTATTTCGGCACTGGACTTCCTTCCCTCTACCACCGCGGTTCCGAATCTTTCGATTTTCATCGACAGCCGGGGCCGATCACAGACCTGAGACCGCAATCGCATATCCAACTTCCGAACTCGTGACTCTCAACCCATTCCTCTACCTGACAGACTGACCGGGAGCCTTCTCCTTCATGGCAAGAAAAGATCCATCCTTCAACCCGGTACCTGACGCTTTTCCCTTTCATGGAGGTAAAAAAAGATCCTTCCTATGCGATTCCCCCGGGGAGGTATACTGAATACAAACCCGCTAAAGAAAAGACACATTAACGGATATGTTTCGAGATTAACTCATCTATAGGGCAGGGCACGCTTCACAAATCTCGGAGATAGGAAAGGTTCACGCCTCACAAGAGAGAGATGCGAGTGCTCCCGTCGGTCTTACAGACAGGGGCGAAAACAAGAGAGGAAAATAGGCTGTCGATCTGTTTTGCTTGAAAATCGTCACAGCCTAACCACGACAAAAATGCGAGATGTCTTCAGACGGTTGGCTAAGATAGATGTGCCGCTTTTCTTTCGTCGGCAGGTTCAATATCGGAACTGGAATTTCATGGTCAGTAGTTGATCAGTCGCAGCGTCGGTTGTCTATCTCTGACGAGGGATGGTCGGAGACATCTGATCTTTTCCTTCACTCATGAATCCGGTTGGAAAATCAGGAGTCAATTTCCCTGGAATACAATGACGTCGCATAAACCCCGGCTGTAATTCCCGATATTTCATTCTTCCAACAGATTTGTGTACCGGATTTCCTTCGCTAGCCAACCGCGCCTATTTGCGTCGATTGATTGGCTTATACATTTCCTTATGACGTCTCGTCATAGCCTGCCATATACGTCGATTATTATATACCACGCCGTATACAGAATATCTCCTCCTCTGCCATAGACAGGATTGCTGTAACTGGTGCAGGGGCAGGGCAACTACTCTTTCTAAAGGAAGAGAATCGAAGGGATTACCTGCAACTGCTACTGCCAGCCGCAGGAGACGTCTTTCTTTTTTTTTTCAGATGAGAGATGAGCTGGACCGGGAATCGAGATTTACATATAATCGAGTTGTGGACCAAGCGACGGCGACCGGAGGGAGGCAATGGAAGATCGTCACAGGTATATGCCATAGGAAGATATAGCTGGTAGAATGCCTTTTGACTGACGTTCCGAAGGCCATTGAGCCAGAGTCCTGCACTCGACGAGAGCAAGTCCGGAACTCCATAACTAGAGAAATCGGGACAGACTTACCGAGCATACCCGGAATGAAGAAAAGAAGGACCGGATGGGCTCAACCGACGCTCCTCTTCCCGATTTCAAATTCTAGTGACGGAGAGATATCAGGACGGGAACCAGTATAGAATGACGAAAAAGAAGGGAACCAGTAAACAAGCAAGACATCCCAGCAAAAATCGAGATTTCTCGGAAGCAAGCAACTGATTGATTTCGCTTCCGAGACTGAGAAGGAAAAGGAAAGCAGACGAAGCGACGAAGGGATGCCCTCCGGAATTTCGACGAGGAAGCATGCCTGAGCTAAGACAAGGCAAGAGCAGATGAAGTTGACGTCGGAACAGTCAAATGGAAAGCATTTTCCGGCAGGCAAACAATATAGTCCCGGCCAGGCCCAGGCAGTGAGCTGTAAGCGATGTCAGGGCCCGCAGTAGAGAGGGAAGCTGTGACTGTAAGCTAAACCACTTGGTTCAGTCAAATCTGACGTGACGTATCAAGAAAAAAGATTCTTCACAAATTATTCCACCAGGGGATGCTGTCATCAGCGGCATCGGAATCGGATAAAGAGCGCTTCGTGATTAGGTGGTGGAAGCTCTATACGCCTGACGCAGTGTTTGGTTACCAGTCGTCTTCTTTGCTCCTTTCTGATAGCGGGAAGGTTGAGTCCACCTGAACTGAATTATACGGCTAGTTATAGAGAGATGAAGGACCACTTCGTGACGGAGGTAGTTCGACGGTCTTTTATCTCGCGACCGGTGAAAGTTGGTTGAATAATTCGATGAAAGAAGCACATTCACCGGAGCTTTCCTTTATACCAACCCGTCGCGCTAAGAGGTTACCTTTTTGATTCAGCCTTACCTTGACGGAACTGAGACCTCTGTTGAGTGAGTCCTCTCTCACTACCTCGCTATCTAATCGACTACCGTACCGCTAAATCTCCCCATGGATTCCTCCTACCTCTTTTCATTTGAGAAGTTTTCGACTCTCTTTTTCGCCAGGGGTTTCACCGCCTATAGCTCTCTTTGCTTTGGCAGAGAAAGCACTCTTTCCGATCTCTCGATCGAATTCATTCAACAAAGTGGGAAGACAACGAGAGCTCTGGATCGACCATTTGTCGATAAGCGAAAAAGGTCAGTCTCCTTCAAAGGAAAGTTTGATGTATGCAAAAAAAAAAGAGGTTTCGTCAACCTGAAGCCCCTAGACGCACTCCGAACGGCCTGTCGATCGCCTTCCCTCCCGATGGACTATTCGGGATGAGAGCTCTGGTTGGAAAGACACTGCTGGACTGATGACCCTTCCATGCGCTTGCTTCCCTCTTCCGAGGGTGAAGATCGACGGTCTGGTCGAACACAGCTATCTCGCTCTCCTCTATTGATCGAGACCAGCTTCAGCCACTATTGCTAGGACGGGCTTACGTCAGACTGAGAACTGATCTCATTTTCTCTGCTATGCTACTTTCCTCTTTCTTCCCTGAGGGCATTCCTTTCCTTCCCTCCGAGCCAAACGGTCTTGCCCGGAACTGTATCCCCCCGATTCCTTACCTTCGTCGAATAAAACGATACCGAGAACACCATCTATAAATCTATAAATAGACGGTGCTTGCCCACGTCGAAACCTACCGACATACCATCTGCATCTGAAAATATTCTATTGCTATTCGGGAGAAGACAGGCTTCGAAAGCGTCACTGCCCGGAATCGGGACCCATGCTACTCTGTTCTGGTTGAAGTACCTTCTGACACTGCTGATTCCATCTTTCGGTAGTTCGATCCCGCCTGTTGGTCGAGCGCAGCTCTTGTTCTCTTTCCCTTTCTTTGATCGAGCGCAGCGAGAAGCGACGTCTGGCGAACCGTCGTGCTCAAAAGCCTTCCTTCTTTTCTTTCGAAGCCCGAAGCCTCATTGGTTGATCCAGCTCCTGCTGCTCTGTCAAATGCCGTCACGTCAATCACGCTTATTCTCAATAAGAGTATGCCCGTCCCTCCGATTCGTCAGGCAATCCTTTTTCGGTGAGGCGATGGAATCGACAAAAAAAAAAGGTTTCATACTCCGGGTCCTGTCCAGGAAGGGATGAATGAGCGAGCGTGCTTCGTCTTTCGAGCTCCTGCTTCTTTTGATTGAACCTACCCGGACCTAACACACTCCGTATGTCGAAGCCGTCTGTTGCGTACTGACGGCACGTAGGCTTTTTTCAGCCTTTGATGGGACAATCATCTGACTCTTTCTTCGGCGGGAGAACGCACTTTCTGCAGGACGAGGACTCGGTGGCTCTCCTATTCCTATATCATTCAGACGTCGGATGACCTCTCTTTCTCAGACGGGAGTCGAAGACCTAGGCTTTGACGGTGGACGCCTATTCGACGGAAGACCGTCACTCACCATTTCCACCGTTTCCAATTCTTCTCTTTTGGAACCCGACAAATGGTTATTGTGGGCTGTTTTGGTGCGTCGGGCAAGCTTTCTTTTTATTGCCGACGGGCCCTTCGGGCTTCCCTTTGTTTGTTGAGGTTCCTTCGTCGCCGTCGTCGCGGCGAACAAGACGGGGAGGTATATCCCGTCCTTCAGACCTCCGGTACGGGTCCCCATGAAGTCTTCTCATTGTCTATTGCCATAGTTCCCAACGGAGTGCCCCCGTCTGCGGTAAGGGATTCACTAAAGAGGTACTGTCGGTTTGTCGTAGCCGGGCCTAGAGGTGCCTGCCCTCTTCGGCCTCCTCTTCTTTTCCTTTTTTTATGACGACGGCCTTTTCTTGTCTTGCCGGCCTTCTTTCCCATTCCAGCGGCGTCGTTCGCTCGCCTCATGCATCCGTCGACGACCCCAATGGAGGCCTATGACCCACGGGGTAAGGACTTCGTCGGTCTGGCTTCACTCAAAATCAGGATTGCTTACCTCCGACGTCAGCCTATATAGCAATTCATTCACAAGAGAATGCAGCCTCCACTTCATCATCCGAGGAAAACATTCGACACTTTCGCTGACGCTTTGGAATTTCCAGCGCTTCGGGTTTTCCACGAGTTATTGTCTTCATGTGGAGGTGCCTTTCTGAAGCAATCCCTACCAATTTCCGAAGATCAAGACATATCTCTAGCATCGATGACTCCTGTCCTATATGTCATGAAGATCGGGAAACAACTGAGCATCTCTTCCGTCAGGTGCAACATGGCCAGGGCTGTTTGGTTTGGCTCGCATTTGGGTTGGCGACCAAGTGGATCGAATCGTCAGCTTTTCAGAAATTGTGAAATCGTGGCTCGATGACCCCCTCCCATTCTGTTTTCGACGTTCTGCAGTTCAATGTGCTGGGTTTTGTGGAAGGCAAGATGCAAGCTGGTCATGGAGGGCACCCCTATTGATCCTCGTCATCTCACATGCTCGAGCGTCTATACCAGCAGTACACTGATCCAACTAGATCTCCAACCTCGGGATCGCCTGCCCATGCGCATCCCTCTGAAAATGATGGTTGGAAGCCGCCCCAGGGGGGTAGATATGGCTGCAGTAGATTCTTCCGATCGAGTCCCAGTGGCAGAGTATTGAGGCACGGATCCAACGGTAAGGGAATTCGCGGCTGATCGCGATTCATCATCGCTCTCCTCCCAGCAGCTGTCCATTTGAGTTCGCCGGTCAATGACTGAGCTGTGATTGCATAGGTGGTAGAGCAAGCTGGAGCGGAGGCAGAAAGGAAGGAGAAGAAAGGTTTCTTTTCCGGATGTTGACTTGGTGAGTGACGGTCCCTTCTGGGAACCGTCACTCCTGAGGCGATCTGCGCCATAGCGTTTGCTTTCCTGTTCTCCCATCGTCGGGGAATGTATGATCCTTACTCTTCTGAAAGCTTCGAGCAACTGGTTTGTTTTGGCACAGTATGAGGCGGAATTCACACGTCGTGACCCTATATTCACATTCACCAGTGAGCTGCCGAATGACCAACTGGGAATCTCCTCGAACGTCATAGGAACTGAACACCCCTCCGGACCGCCACATCGAGGCCAATAATGACGAGCCTCATATTCAGCAATCGTCGTCGGTGCAAAAGTGAAATCCCCCACGTCGGCTTGTGCTCGGAGAATAGTAACCACAGGAAGAAAGCGGGGAGTACAACCTCTCTGTATGCTCTTCAACAAAAGGGTATTTTGTCGAACCCTTTTTCATTTTTTCAGTCTCTGATATAGCACGACGGAGGATATGACGCCCTCTCCGGTAGGGCGACCGTCGGCTCCGACGCCGGGTGATCCATGATTGGGCGGAGATCATACTGTTACTAAATGTTACTATAGGAATACGAGTCATGAGAAATCTCCGAGATGGAACGCGAGCAGAAGATTGGAGTCCTTTTAATTCAGATGATGAGCATGACGAATCTCGTACTTCTTCTGCATCTTCAGATGACGCGGACTATGAGCCACAAGAGGAAGTAGTCTTACTGGACCCGTCGCACTGAGGATGAGTTTCTTCCGACAGTGAATTACAGACGTGACAGAACCGCCACTATTCAATTCAGCATTGCCTCGTCATGTCTGCTCTCGTCTTGTCGCCTCCTATTACTTCCTGCTTTTCGTGTTCACCACCGACGACATTTCCGTCATTTTGGGACGTTATGGCAAAAGACGATGACTCGTCGGAAGGAAAGAAAAGGACATTGACTACCTCAGACCGTCGCTCGCAAATCCCCTCCACCTTCAGCATTTGGTACTGAGGAGAGCCAGCCCTCCAGCACAGACCCAAGCCGACGCAAGAGATGGAAAAAGCACACTTTGATTTACCAAACTGGGATAAAAAAGATCAGAAGGGAGATCGACAGCCCGAAAGCACCGGGGGAGCTCAGATTTTTACTGGGAAACGGAATCTATTTGGTTAAACCAGAGAAAAGAGCAGGTAACGCATGAAAATTTCCGAATGATCAAGCAATAAAATCCTCCTTTGTCGACCTGAAGCTGAAGTGAAAGAGGGAACAGGAGGTACCCCGTACCAGCTACTGAAGCCGCTACTCGTGCTATTCCATCCATAATGAAAGCACGAGTGCTAAAGAATCTGCCTCCCGCTCTCTCTATGATGCTATAGGTTACAGATGCCCGTACTACCTGCCGCTACGTAACTAAACCGGTGTCGGCTACCGTTGACTGCTTCTTTTAGGGCTCTCCGCCCTAAAAGAAGCGCTGGACTGCACTCTACCATGCTTCTTCTATTGAAAGACGAAGTCCTTGCTCGTGACAACTAGACTTGCACACTCCTGACTTCTGCTATAAGCTATAAAACTCGAGGGAAGGGCGCGTCGTGACTAAGCCGCTAGGGAGACGGAGACCCACCCGAATCCGGGGAAGGATCCGTAGACAGCACTGTGGATGGAGTACCGGTAACGTCAAATGTTTAATGAATGCAGGAACGGAACAATTTGCAGTGGTGAAAGCCCCTACCTATGAAAGAAGCGACGGGGGACTGGTAATCCTACTCTCTGTCTTGCTACCTATGACTGCTTTGTCGACTCTGTTGACGGAGTACCGCTCACTGCACGGCTGACGGGAACTTTGTCTTGTATGCTAAGAGAAAGTCTTCGGTACAACTCTTCTTTTCCCCGTTCACTCCTCCCCGGAAGCAGGCAAGGCAAGTAAATGATTGATAGCCGAATCGGTGGACTGCTCGGCTCCTGCTTCTTCTCTGTTTTCTGCGCTCCCGGCGAGCTTCCGTGAGATTGTGGTTAAAGAAAAGAGGAAGTCCCCGCCCATACTTCACTTTTCAACTCATAGCTTGACGCTCTCAGACTAGAGCTATTCTCACTAAACCGAATCTGACTGCGTCAAGCCAAAGTCGTGCATAGATGGATCATGGATGCGAGCCGTCGTTCGACGTGCAGAACTCTTACAGATTTGGACGTGGGTGATTTCGTTTCGGAAAGTCAATACAGATGACATTCTTTCTGTTCTCTTACACATGGTTGAAGTTTCCTTCTTTTGTATCCTCGGGAGTTTATGTGATTGATTTGTCGATAATCCTACATAGGAAAAGCAAAGAAAGCTCGACGATTTTGTGCTAGGAAGAGAGTGAAAAGCAAAGAGCTCACATCGACATGGGAACAGAGATTCCAGCAAGATGTCCAGTGACGATATGCTTACAGCAAAGATTCCATTGATTGAGCACCCATTCCTGTGTTTGATGATGATCCAACCTGCTATCTCAATGCATGGGATTTCCTTGTGGATACAAAGATTCACATAGTCAGTAGTGAGACCGTCAATGTCCTAGTACGACCAGACAAAAGCAGAGATATAGTCTTCTTCCAGGGATTGGTCATTCATGAGCCTTCCTTTCTTTACGAGATCAGGCCAAAAAAAAGAAAGAGTAGCACTAGCTGATCAAATGAAGGTTGCACATGGAGAGGCTTCCCCAGGGTATTGGACTGATTCTCGAGCTGACATTTCGAAAGTGACTTTCACTTTCACTCTCGCTTCTTCGTCGTCGCTTCCGTCATTTGGAAAAAGAGCCAGCCCAGGCCCCATACCTTCCTTTTGGCTTTCCCTTGTTACATGACAGTTCAGTATGAGGGAGGAAGCTGCTAGGCGATCACCTTTTTTGGCTTCGCTTGCTACATTTTTTATTGTCGAAATGATACCGACGAATCTCGTACCAGTACTTCCTACTGGTTTCTTTCCCCGTAAAAGGGATGCCAAGAGATCTCCGTTGTTGTTTGTCCTTATCAGTCGCGCTGCGGATCCCCAATAGGTTACAGATCCTGCTTCTGGTGGGATTCGAAGCGTTATAGAAGACCTGATCTTTCTGGTCTTTTCCACTGCCCCGGAGGCATACAGAAGTGGTCCAATATGAATGTTCACTCTCTTGTTTCCGTCATAGTGTCTCGGTATTCTCAGAGGATGTCGCGATATCGTCTGCTTTTTTCCCTTTTTTCGAGGGATTGGGTCCTTTTGTCGAAGACGGGGAGGATAATTTCATAACGACGTTGGGACGACTGTAGGTCGACGATCCCGTTTGGAGCTTTGACGCGCCGACGGGAACAGGGATTGTACAATGTCGATAAGCCCACAGAGTTTAGTTCGCTGCTTTCATCGATTTCTGAAGCCATGAAACGTCGGAGTGACGGAGGGGAGGTCCCGGGCGACGGGGTTGGTGGAAGACAGAAAGCTGGTTACATAGGTCAAAATCAACGGGGAATCCGGCTCGACGAGAGAAAGAGAAAGACCGTCTTTGTCGGCATCGACAGCCCTTTTCCTTTGAGGCGTGGTTCCAAAGCAACTATGACTTCTTCAGTAGAGCTCGTCTTTCGATCGAGAGTTGTCATTCCCCGGTACTGAATTACCGATTACGAGCTTCAACAATCGCTCCCGCTGAGTGAGGCGTTGATACGGCATGTCAGAAGTGACGCAATCAGGTCATAGACGACAGCCCGACGCGACGAAGTCTCCTGATCCGATTTCAGGCACTGGTTCTCTTGCCTCTGCTCAATGAAAAGCGTGATTCCCGGTTCGAGTTTGATCCCCTCTGCTCCGGCATCGACGGTGAATTTTTAGACAAAGAAAGACACCCTCTCTGAGAAGGGGCTGACTTAACAGCTACTCTGACCTCCGCTTTGACGACCAGTAGGACTACTTCCCCCGGCGTCGGAAGGAAGACTCATTTTCATGAAAAAAGGTGGATACGAAAGCCCGGTTGGCTTCTCTATTCCTGCAGGTCGAGCAAAGGCTGGACGTACGGCGAAAGGCCCGTCGTTTTTAATGACCTTTCATTTTCACCCAGCCTTCATTGAAGCAGGTATGGATATAGAGTCGAAAGAATCAGCATGGAAAGCAGAACTCGAACTGTCAGAAGTGCCTAGGGAGCTCTCCAATGCCGAAATCCGGGTGGTTCCCTTTCCGTCGAAAGCTCCCAATACGGGCTTTTCCCTTACCGTCAAATGGGGATTTCCTTTTCCATCACCGATTTCTCTCCTCTGTTCCGCATCGGATCCCTTCCCTTTCATCTTCTCTTCTTCTTTTTCCTAGGTCAAGTCATCGCACTATATTCGTATATAGTGTGGTGTGTCCACGTCGGGTGCGCTCCATGCTTTCCCTGTCGAATGCTTTTCGTCGCTTTTCTGCCTTTCGGAGAAAAGCGTCGGAAGGAAGGTTCGTCTCTTCCGGCAGGACGTCTTTCTTGTTGAGCCAGGCCCCTTCGTCTTATGTGGGCTCTCACTCCCGTCTATCTTCTTTTCATTCCTGGGGCAGGATTTATCGTATGCGAGCATTGCCTACCTTCCTCCCGTTCTGTTGCCGAAATCTCTGTCGACGTTGTGCTCTCATGGAATTCCTTTCTTTCTCCCGTTCCCGTCTCCATTTTCATATTTCTTCGTTTTGTTCAGTGGATCGCCTTTTTTCAGGTTCCCAGAACGCATACCAGTACTCTCTGCTCGATCTATGGTTTGTCGCTCTTTTATTCGCTTGGATCTCCGAGATTTCTTCGAGATGTCATATTGCTTCGATTGTCGATTCTTTTTACTGACGACTTCTTTGTATTGGGTCTACTCGTCAGATGGGTTTTCTTTCCGGACTCCTTTCTGTCTCGTCCTTTTTTCTTTTTTCTAGGTTACGTTGAAGCAGTTGGGACCGTGGGGGCACCGGCGCCAGTAGGCGATGGAATCCCTGTAGCTGCATAGCTACAGCCCGATGGAATCCCTGTAGCTGCATAGCTACAGCCCGATGGAATCCCTGTAGCTGCATAGCTACAGCCCGATGGAATCCCTGTAGCTGCATAGCTACAGCCCGATGGAATCCCTGTAGCTGCATAGCTACAGCCCGATGGAATCCCTGTAGCTGCATAGCTACAGCCCGATGGAATCCCTTTCTCCTTTGATCAAAGGCGACAAGTCATGCCATAATATGGCTTTCTTTCGAGCGGAAGGACGGGGACCTTTCTTTTGGCTGTACTAGTAGCTCTCTATATCTTCACTTCCAGTTGAAGCAGCATCTCTATGTTTTATTCGACCAGAAAGAATCCTAGTCTATCGAGGAAGTCATAATAGATATGCCCATGGTATTGAGATCATCGCCTGACATTTCCAAGGAGAAAGAATCCCGTGAGCAAGTCCATATTCAGATATCTCGTCATACGCATCAGAGTCTCAATCGCACTTTCCAAATCCTGTGGGCTACGATTGGATGAGTAGTGTGCACCATTGGATTACTAGACTATGACTGAGTCATAAATAACGAGATTATATAGACATATATATACATATAGACATGCGGAGTTATCTTTGTAATGCGGAGAATGGTAGTCAGTCAAGATTGATCTTTCCGACGAATAGTCAGCCATCAGCCTCGTGGCCAATCAATCTCCCGTGCATTTGTTGTTATTTACCGACCATAATCGGAGAAATAGCAAATGGATTCCTCGTCTCAATGCCATGGTTTTCATAAGCATGACGGAGCCTGGCTTGGAACTCCCCTACCATGGGAATTGCATCCATGGGCCTTCATATCGACATTGATGATATGACGGTAAGAAATTCAAATGCAATAACTTTTTTTTTCTAATCAACAACTAGTACCCCCGCCGATATCAGAAATTGAATGAAATACAAATGGGCCCTCGTCATGAGAAAACGTCATTTGGAAAAAAGAAAATAAGAGGGACTTCGGAGCCATTCTCATTTCAAAAGCAAAAGATCACCATCGCAGAGACATTCTTACACACTATTGTAGTTCTTTGCGGTTGGTTCGACGTGCATCTCTCTCAATAGGGGACGGACAACCATAATCAATCTCTCTCTTTTTTCAGCATGGATGCCATAGACGGGCCCTGGAAAGTTTTGGAATCAGATTTGATCTTCAATGCGCTTCCAAATACATTTGCCAATATGAGACGTGACATATGTCAGTCAGCCGGGTCTAAAATCCACTTTTCAGTCTCATTGCTTTTATAGTGAGTCGGTATAATATGACGAAGTCAATTATGGAATCGAGATTTAAGGCCAGCCCTATCTTTTCTTAAGAAAAATGCAATCAATCCGACATTTCATGAGATGGGAATGTCGTACCAGAGACAGAAAGAAATGGCTTCTCTGCTTTAGAATTTTGGGCTCTCCGGCTCTTTGAAGATCCAGGTAGACAACGATGAGTCATGGGGAGGCAGGCAAGGGGAAAAGGGATGTTTGCTTTGGTACCTGTCAATCATTTTGAATCCCGCTTTCATTGACCGTCGAAGTCTGAGATCAGGGTTTTTCTTTCCAGCAAGAGATCACAAAGAAGAGGGGTGATCAGTCCTCTTTCAATCCTTCATCTTCGTCATGAGTAGCCGCCGCAGGGGGTCGTCAGTCTTCATCGTCCACGATCCTCAGGCCAACAGTCAGTCGGGATATCGCTCTTGTCCAATTTCCTTATCCGTCGAGGGGCGACGGTCGGAGTAGTAGGCAAATTCCATTTCTTTTGTTGCATGCGGACCCGCTTGTGAGACTGAAAAAAAATTGAATCCCAATGACAATCTGAACTACTTGCTTACAGGATCCTTAAGGAACTGTGGACTTTTGCACCTTTCTGTCGGGATTGAGTCATCTGATAGTTCTCTCTCCTCGGCAAAGTGTTCCGGAAAGAGTGAAGCTTCAATTCCACGGTTCCAGAATAAGGAAAGTGACTTTTTCTTTTGAGCCGAGCTCTCTCTTAAGCTGACTTGAAAACTCCCCGACGTGGTACACCCCTCAGAGATATAGGGACCACCATGCTCGTCCACTTTCGTCGATAAACGACTCGATGCATTTTCTCTTCCTTGCCGCGGAGACTGAGACATATCAAAAAGATGCCCTTACTTACAGGAGATTGGGATCATCCTGTGGTTACCGGATGATGGGAATAACAAAGCAGAAATTTTGAAATGAGCACGAAATGTCAATAAATGAATTCTCTCATTATTCTTCCTTTCCGGGTCTTTTCGTTGCATTCACTTACAACAAGAAACAACCACCAGCGTTTGGTGCAGCACCTGCATTTTGGTGCATTCTTCTTCCTTTCCTTGGTCTTTCGTTCCGTCATATTCCTAATAACCTATCAAATTACAACGTATTAACCGCGGAGGCACCCTTCTTTTATCAAATCTCAGGGACATGGTCGGGACATGAGGGTAGTATTTTATCATGGTGTTGGATCCCAAGTTTTTATGGATTCCTTTTTTGTTACCGGGGTCGACCCCAAAGCCATAATGTCTCAAAACGAATAGGCTATAGAGAAACTTTTCTTTTTTCCTTTGTCTCGAACTTCGCGAAGAACTCCATTCTATCTCTCCAACAAAAAAGCGGGGCTGCGCCCCAGTTGTACACTCCCTTCGTTCTACGAACCCTTGTTGATTCTGAACTTCGTTCGCGAAGGAACCGGACTTTTGACGGGCCAGCCCTTTTTGATGCGCCGCTTTACCCTGGAAGGAAAATGAGCTTTGCTCTTCTGGGCACTGGGCGCTCCCGTGGTTCGCGAGAAGGAAAAAGGACATATCCCTTGTTGCATCTAGCACGAGATGAAAAAGAGAGAGCTCCGTCTATCCGCTGTTCATCGATAGACGGAGCTCTTGGCATTGCTTTGTTTTTCTCTCCTTTCCTATCAGCGAGTTCCGATCCTTTTGTTCGAAATTTCTTCGTTCGTACCGAACCGCTTGCAGAATCAAATCCTGTTCCACAAGATCCTATATCAGCTATACATCCTCCTCGCATTTATGCCGGAGACGTCGCCAGTGCTATGGGCTTTGGCTTATGTAGATCAAAAATGATGAATGGGATTGTGGCACTCCATTCGCCGCCAATGCGGAAGTATGCCGCCGAAAAGAATGGAACGCTGCTTCGCTCTGCTGGATGCGTCGGATCCCATCATATAAGAAGCTCGCTCTTTACCCGATCATTCAAACATTTTGTGGGCGGCGCGCCTGCTCTATTGTTGCGTAGCAATAGAAGCCTGCTCATGCAGCTTCGGCGGCGCTTTTTCGCCTTCTCTTCGCTCTGGACAGGAGCGCGGAGGGACACGGGGAGGGAGCAGGCGAAGCGTGTCGTTCGTAATGGAAAGAAAGAGACCACTACTTCGCCTCTTTGTTGGACCGCCGGCGCGAACACAGTGGTCTCTGACCAGGACCAGGAACCAATTCGAATTTGGATCTTGACATGTCGGGTGTTTTTAACCGTAGGCATCTCGCCAGGAAGTTGGTGGGCTCATCATGAATTAGGTCGGGGTGGCTGGTGGTTTCGGGATCCCGTAGAAAATGCGTCTTTTATGCCTCGGGTCTCCGCCACAGCTCGTATTCATTCAGTAATTCTACCCCTTCTTCATTCTTGGACCTCGCTTCTGAATATTTTGACTCTTCCATGCTGTGTCTCAGGAACCTCTTCAATACGGTCCGGATTGCTAGCTCCCGTTCATAGTTCTGCTACAGATGATACACGAGGAAGATTTTTATGGCGGTTCTTCCTTCTAATTACAGGCAGGTATATGAATCTTTTCTACCAGATGAAGCAGCAGGCATCGATCCGTAGAACCTATAAAAAAGAGATGGTTGTGGCGCGAAGTACTCTTGTGCACCTACGTCACTCGGCTCGCGCGCAACCCCGCCCCTTCCTTTCCTGGAAGAATTTTTCCAATTGCTGGGCTGGTTATTCAGAGCCAGCAATTGGCTGCCGGATTTCGTCCCGTCCGTAGCGCTTCGGAAGTCACTGTGGCGTGGCTGAATGTAGAGCAGTCCGCGACGGAAGCCTTTGATCAGTATATTATTTAGAACTTCGGAAGATGGTCGACGGTAGCTTGCTTCCGACGCCACTGCACTAGATGCGCATGTAGTTGTAGCTGCAGTCCTGCCGGTAGCAAAAAGTGTAGCATAGCCGACGAAAGCCGGTTTCAGCCGCAAGCAAGTAGTCCAGTAGCCCGAAAGCGGGAAGCAGCAAGGGCAGTTCGCAAGCAAGCCGTAGCCGCCGTCCCGTGCTGTGTCAGCGGTGCGTTTGCGTTTCCGCCGTTCGCAGTAGTCCGAGCGTCCCAATCAGTCCAGTCAGGGAAGAGTCCCGTTCTTTGGATTGCCCAGCGACGTGGGAGCTGTAAGGCAGGAAAGGGTGTGGGTCGATTTTTGCAGGCTGCTTTCGGCTGTAAGCAAGCAGTCGGCAAGCCGCAGGGCAGCAAGTACCATTATCAAGTGACGTCGGTCTCCGAAAGAAAGAGATGCAGCTTGGACAGCCGTGGTCTTTGCTTTTTCAACGTTCTTTGATTCGATTCGATTTTTGCCGGCACGTCGTTGGCTCGAAAGCCGGAACAACCCTTCCTCAATTGGCAGTTTCGAGGTGACGAGTTGATTATAAAGCCGCTTCCCCTGTAGTTGTCAGCTCGTTCTTGACAAATCCGATCGGGTCTTCAGGAGATGGAGTAAAAGGATTCGAACCTTTGCATGCCGGTACCAAAAACCGATGCCTTACCACTTGGCTATACTCCATACGGTCGGTCCCTGGGGAGAGGGGGAAGGGAGAAGCAGGGCTCGAAGAAAAAAAACGAGCCGTGCAAGGACTCGGGGATATAGCAAGTAAGCAGCGACGGTTCCCCCGTCTAGGACCGACTACAACAAGCTCGGGACTCAGAGAGAAACAAAGGGTGACGCTCTCTGCTCTATTTGCTTGCAATGCCTTGCCTATCGACAGTCGACGTAGGCGAACGTCGTAGCCTCCTCTTGCCCGTCTTCCTGCAACACGCCAACAAAGAACCTGGGTTCCGTTGCGCCCTGTCTTCCGAGGCGACTATTTCGCGCGGTTCGATCCATTTCCCGATCCGATTCATCCGATAACGTACCTATATGAGTAGTGGGATGGATGGTAAATCATTTGCATGCAGTCTTTTTCGGCAGGACCTAGACGCGGAGGTTCGGGAAGTAGCACGTGCCAGCATTCACTGGTGGAAGGACTGGCAGCAGCGAGAGCATCATAGTTGACATGGTCGGAGCTACAGTCCCAATATCCGTCTCTACTCTTTCTGTAATTGACTCCCTCCCGCTCCCGACTCCGCTTCTCCCTCCGATGCGGGTATCTCAATTCCGACGACCAAACCCATTGATTCCATTGGTGAAAAAATCGCTGATGCGAACTCGGTAGTGCTACTGAAACCACTGGTCTTGCTTGTACATCTTCTGTTGCCGGAAAAGGAAGACGTGTTGGGTCAGTCCGGCACGTCGACGCTTGCGGAGACGGCCCGGCTGCCCCTATACAGGGGGTGATCGATTGACCGACTTAACATACGCGTTTTCTAGATGGACAAGCTCTCCTTCTGTGCGCATCGATCGACCGACGTAGGGATTTGCATGGGGCCTTGCGCGTCGGAGATTGTCTACGGCTTATTTCCTATGTATTACGTCTCGTATGAGACTACCTTTCATTTCGTCATTTATGGTCTTCCAAGAGACAAGTGCTCCTTTGCCTTTATATATCATATATCATTTTGAGCTGTTCTCAACATTCATATTGAGAATGGTATGTGTATCAGACGGTATATGATCCGATCGTGGGGAAATAGATCGGAAACGTCCGAGAAGTGTGTTTGGTTCCTTCCTTAACGTCAGATGATGGCAGATTCGCTGTGACAGAAGGAGTTCGTCGGAGAAGGAAAAAGGCCTATACTAGATCTTGACATTGATGATTCCTATTGGGATGTATATGAAACTTCTGTTCTATCTTAATCTGCTGATCCGTCTACCCATTATGGTCTATCTAAGCGATCATAAAAGAAAATCCTTTCTTTTCAATTTCTTATTGCCATGCCAGTTCACTCTTTTGATTTGACAAATGCAATATCATTTCTTTTTATTGATTCCGATCGTATCTGCATACTTTCATCCTCTTTATCTGGCTTGCGTCTTGCTAACTCAACTACCGATTAGCTTTTGAGCTTTTTCTTAAGTAGTACAGCTATGAGATCTTTGACACATTTAGATCGACGAAAGGAATTCGTCCACAGAGACTCTCCGTAGACTTTAGAGGACTACGACTGATCCGTCAGACGGTAAAAAAAAAAGCGCATGTAGTATTTATTAAAAACTCGTCAGAATACTATTTCGTCTATATTATAACCGGCCGGATTTCGAAATGACGGAATATGGTGTGGAAGGGGACAACATACATCAATATTTACAGTTGGGTCGAGTGAAGGTGAAGAAATGGATAGAGAGCCCTATGATTGAGATGTTTGCGTCAAAAACTCCTCTGATTTAGGATCTCTTCTGGTGTAGCCCTTATTGAGCGATGAGCATTTCCATGGTCGACGGAGGATTTTTTAATGTGACGTAGTGCAGAGCTGCGTCGGAATGATGATTTTCGAACCGCTCCGCGCCGTCGTTCAAAGATGCGTCAATTCCAGATAGCGACGGCTCCCGGAAAAGAAATTCTGGCTTCAATCAAAGGGGAGGACTCATTGTCTGATAAAGAAATCGAAAGAAAACCTAGTAAATCCCTGGAAATAATGCCATCTGGACTCCTATTTTCCTTTTGACTTTTACACGAAGAAGCCGTCGATCCTTTTTATTCCAATAGTGCTCTCCATTGGGCTCCGGATCTCCGCAAACTGTACTTGATTGACTATTGACGCGGGATCCGCAGCAGATGCACGAGAACCATACACTGATGAAGTGAGAGATCCAGAGACACCGTGCGATGCGACGGTAAAAGAAAGCGAAAAATGCATAGTCACCACCGACGCCTGGTAGAATGCAAGCAGGAGGTCCACGGCCAATCGAATCGAGATCCAGCCTCTTTTTGACCTGAAGTGAAGGCCGAAGGTTCAACCAGAAAAGAGTTTCGACTCCTTTTTTCAAAGAAAGACTGAGATGAGAGAGATCCCGTCCTTTGACGAAAACAACGCGACGCGTCGGCTCGATCATTGGTTTCGGGGGAGGGGAAAGAAAGAAAAAGGAGAAGTGACGTCTGTGAAGCATGGGGTCATCACTATGGATTCATTTGTGTTCAAGCTCAATCACTTTCTGGAAGGATAACTAGGTGCTCCCATCTCCGTCGATCAGTCGAGCAAGAGCTTCGCTACTTGTGGTTCTTTTTGCATCTTCATCCGGGACTGAGGGAAGGCGTCGAATGTCTCACTACTCGTCTGAATGCTTTGCTTCTTCGAGGAGGTCTTCGTCGGTTCGAAGGATGGAAACGGTTTGTTTGAGCTCTCGTTTCTTCTGTGTCGTCTTGGTCCTCTTCTCCCTGTCCCAGGTAGGCAAGGCATGGTGTCTTTCCCTCTATGACTGATCCCGGATATGAGAGCTATGCCACTCTCGAAGGGTCGCTTTCCTGATCTAGGTGTGGTTCTCTCTTTTCACCTATTCCCTTGCAATACTGACGATCACCTCGTCGGCTAAAAGGGAGCGTACAGAGATCCAGACAGGGCTTTCTCCACTCATAATCCAATCATCTTGCTTCCCTTGACCAAGTGAAAGCAGCCAGCCCGTCGATTCGATTCTCAAAGTTGGAGTCTTTCCATTGGTTTGACTAGATACCGTCGAAACCAGGATTTTCAATGCCTCTGGATGCTTCCTGACGCGTCGAGGTTAGACCATGATGTGAACCGTCGACTTGTTCGCCATGCTTTTTTCGTCGAGGGCCGTGGAAGCTGGTCGAATCTGGTAGGGAGAGGTGAGGAACTGCTCATCCACTTGCCTACCAACTCGAACGAAAGACTGAGAGCCCTGATCCAACTACTATTCATTGCACCACTGCTTGCGCTGCTCGTCTCCGTGGATCCGAGACTGAAATCTGGTCCAGGAGAAGAAAGAGCTGGATTTATGGCATGAACTGATCGAGATTGGAATTGCAATGGCTTGATTTAAAGCATAAAGAGAGGAATATGATGCGCCCCTTCCTAGCCACGAGTTACCAGTCGAATACAGATAAGCCAGCGCAAATTAAGCCGACGATTTTTCCAGTTCAAAAGTCAGGAGGGATTGAAAGGGACAACTGTCTTGACTTTCTATGATTGTCGTCGTTTTGAATTTCCAAGCGACGCCGGGCATTATAAAAAAAAAGACGAGGGGATGTCGGAGAAGACCTAGGCTAGGTATAGACAAAGAAAGCATTTTCGAGTTCTGACTCGGAAGGAAAAGGATCGAGCGGAGGCGGTGCAATCCGATGCATCTTTGTGCTATCTAAGCTAAACAGAAAGAGAAATGCTCAGTTTCGGGCATTACCGTCAGCAGCGTCGATTGTCGAACCATGGGAGAGGAATGAGGTTCGACATCTATAACTCGGCTCGTCGAATAGAAATTCGGAGGTGACTTACTGTTTTGATTTAAAGTCAGCGACCTACCGGTGGCCTTTGCCACTTCTGGAGACCATGGCTCAGCTCCTGCTCGGTAACCTACGTGGGAAAACGTCTAGTTGAGGTTTGTTTGGGTTCCCATGACGTTCTATGTTGGTCCTCCTCTCACTAAACGTGAGTTCGAACCTCTCTGTTTTAAAGCTGGACAACCTTCCGGCTATCTAGCCTCCTGGCCTCTCTTTTCCTTGTGCCATCACTTTTGAGTATGGCTTGCCGCGACGGTTGGCTTATCCCGACGGCGGGACAACCATTCCGTGGCTATGCGATTCGTCGGTTACGATATCGTTATCACTGACTCGTTGCTTTCTGTAATGACGTGACGGAGTCAAGAGATTTTCAACTCTTGCCCGCGTCAGGGGGCGCTGGTTATAGGGTGAAAGGCTCCATCGGTCGATTATCTCGTCGATGGGATCGTATCCGTGTTATGTCCGAGAAGCCTGGGAAGGGCGGAATGCCTTTGGAGTTTTGGTTGTGCAGAGGTCTTGCAGAGCCTTATCTCAAAGGGGATCTATTCTTCTTTATCCGTCAACAACTCGACGCCCAAAGAGCGAAAAGTTATTCCGTCGGATATTCTGGTAGACGGTGAGTTTGAAATCCTCGAGCGCACAATGTTGCGGCCGTCGGATGGCTCAATGGCTGAAGGTTGTGAAATGGTGTTATACCGTGACGAAATCCGGTAAAAAAAAGACGACTGTTCTTTTGAAGATCTATTTTCAGGCCCAGTCTGCTCCCATCACTGGAAAAGTCCAGAAATTGACGATCCAGAGTTCCGACAGGTATGGTTTACTTTGGAAAGTGTATGATCGTGTGGCTGCGAGAGGTGTTCACTATCAACCACCCGTCTCCGTTGATCACCTTCCCAATGTCGAAGGGGTGTATCCGTCGTAGGAATCACCGGACATGACGGGTTGATGTGTCCAGAAGGGACTTCAGTGATCTTTTGGATGACGGTAGGGGGCAAGCGTCACGGGGTGGAGCTCGATGAACCTCTCCGACAGCCGGCAGAAGCACGCTGATTATGTCGGTTGTTATGGCTACACCCATCGTAGCCATGTCCTACTGTGGTGTGACGGCTGCGGTGCTGGACTCCATCGAAAAGATGTATAGGGATTTCCTTTGGGGTGACACTGCTGAGCATAGGAGACTGCACCTAGTCTCGTGGGAGAAGATCTGCAAACGGAAAGAGTACAGCAGGCTGGGTTTTCGTTGCCTCGACGCCGTCGGCGCACGTATTTGTTGGCGAGGAACCTGGGCAGAGCACTGTCCCAACCCTCGTCGAGATGGGCGCGACGTTGTTCGAGCAAAGTATTCCCTCAATGAGGACCGTCGTCATGTCTGAGGGCTCTCGGGTACGACGTGTGTGAATTATCACCTATATGGAAAAGGTTGAAGGATTGCCTATGCTGGGTCTCGAACAAGAGGAGATGGGTGGTTGGTGAAAACCAACGACGTCTCTCAATCCAGTGCAAGATATCATCGAGCAGGCCTTGTGCATAACCGCCCCTGGCTCTTCTTTTCTTCACCCACTGCACAAGAGTAATGGAGTCTCCCTCCATCCAAACCCGAGATGCACCCAGGACCTCAACTGCGAACCGCAGTCCAGCCCATGCACCTATAAGCTCAGCAAGTGGAACTGATAACCCATAAACACGGAGTCCTTCCGCAATGGCTTGCTCCTTTCTGATCAGAAAACCAGCTCCGCCTTTGCCAGTTACCGGGTTCAGACCGCCATCGAAGTGAATCTTTAGCCAGGGGGAGGGTGGGGGTCCCCAACCGAAAGAGATGATGTTAAGGGGGAGTGGTATCCACTCCTGCTTACCCCAGTTCGCCACAGGAAAAGAATCTTCGAAAGCCAGCGCTTCCCACCGTTCTTTGGCCTGCATCAAAGGACGACGCACCAGCTGAAAGGGGTGTGACAGGTTGCCCGCTGGAACCATAAACTCGTGGGCGGATGAGGTTCCTTACGCATTTTCTCTTTTCGATGAGGACGAGAAATCCACCACTGCCGGGATGTGTGCCACTGACGCAAGCGCACAATGAGTCAGTCGACTCCTTTCTCCAAAGATGGAGAGCGTTGACAGTAAAATGCCCAGAGCCACACTCCCACGAGAGTCGGAATGACATATTTCGAATGAATTTGAACTCTGACGCTACGCCTGAAGCTGGTAGGCGTCGAAGCTTAAAACACTGGGAAAATTGTCTTACATCGGATGTTCCTTCGTGAACTACCCCTCGACAGATGGCAAAAAGTACTGGTTTTGCTGCTAGGTGAGATAAAAAAGTTTCGATCTCCGACCCCACTCCCTAAGGAAAATGAGCTTTAGTGATTTCGCCCATAGGTGAGTGGAAACGTCGATCGATTCCGACGGTCCAGCTATTGAGGGAAATTGGGCTGTCAGTACTTTTGCCACTAGGTATAGGAGCTCCTCTTTCCATTTGCACAATGCCACTGCTAAGGGAATCGAGGTTGACTGGTTGTCCATCTAGGTGAGTATCGAACATGGTATCTTTCTACCGCTTGTGAAAGCATTCCTTCATGCGCTCATTCACTCAGCTCGGTATCGGCTACGGTGGAAGAGGTATGGTTGGCATTATTTAGAAGGCCAGGCTTATACTCTCGCACCATATCAATCTGAAGTAGGAAGTTTGTCTTGCTTGCCATCGTGCCTGTTTTGGCCGTCAGTTTCAGATTGGTCAGGAAGTAACTCGTCGCCACAAACCCCGTCGTCGACCACGAATCGTGACCCCAACGACGGTTTGACTCCATGTGCGAAGGCAATGCACAATTGCCGTCATCTCCTTCTCCTGGACCGTCTGACGGCCGCTCGGTGTCGTTGAGCTTACGACTCTCGTAGGCTATGGGATGCCCATCGTCGCATGAGGACTCCCCCAATGGCAAAGTCTGAGGCATCCGTATGCACCGATCATGTCTGGGTGTGGTCTGGCAACCAACACACAGGCTCCGTCTATTACTGCCTCATCTGCGTCTGAAAAAGCTTCGTCGACACCGATCCGTCCATTTCCACGTTCGTTTCTTCGTCGACGGAGATCCGTCAATGGAGCCGCCCGCCGTCGAGTATCCGTCGGATGATTCGCCGGTACTATAGTAGTGGACAAGTCCTGACGAAGGACCTAAACTCCGCCATTTTCTTTTGTCGTAGGGGGTCCCACTCCGTCAATAGCCCTCCCTTTCTCCCCATCCATCCTGATCAAGCCATCACCTATCCAATGGCCCCCTAGGAATAGGATCTCCGTCTGTCCAAAGGAGTCTTTTTCTATCTTTACATAGAGGCTATTCGAGACCGTCGACGTCCGGAGGTGGCGGAAGTGGTCGTTGGAAGACTGGCTATAGCTCACGATCAAAGTATACCACCAGTCGTTGGAGTGACGTACGGGTGGAATAGCGAATTTGTCGAGGGTGCAGAACGTGGCAGGGGCATTGGTGAGTCCAAAAGGCATAACGACAAAATCAGACGGGTTTTTCCGGAAAGCGCCGTCGCTTGTCATACAGGTCGTCTTTTGCTCGTTTCCTTCTGCGATACGCACCTGGTAGTAGCCCGACCGTAGATCCAACTTCGAGAAGTATGAAGCGCTCAGTCAAACGACGTCTGCAATCGACAGTGGATACGTCGTTCGTCGATTTTCCGGTTACCCGGTTGAGCGCCCGAGTTTCAATGCAAAATCTAGGAGATGACGGCTCCCGCTTCTTATGGAGGGGCAAAATATGGAGCCGTCGGAGGCGTCAAATATATCTGGCCGATATGACTTCCGGAAATTCTTTCCTGAGCTCAACCAACTGACGGAGGGGCCATCAGCCAAACCAACCCAGCTTTGGCTCCACCAGGCTCAAACTCGATCGTCGTGGTAGACTGCCCTCCTAGGTAGGGCGTCGGGCAACTAACTCGTGGGGCATGACATCCCCAA